TTTGAATCGAGATTTCAAACGGTAAAGCTTATCTGATTTTATTTATTTTATAATTTTTTCTCGAATAAATCATGAATTTTCTAGGATATTATTAAGGATCTCATCGAAAACTTACAGCAGCTTGCCAAACAAAGGCTAAGAGAAAAAAGAACAGAGGTATGACTGGCATAATATCTACAATTGGATTCAAAAAAGCATAGGCCTCGGGCAATTTGCCGAAGAAAAAACTACTCGAATAAAGGGTCGAATTAAGACAGATACCGATCAAACTAAAGGTATTAAGCATAACAGACTTTTTGTTCTTGGAGATAATTGCATTTTGATTGAGTTATTTATATAAGGAAAAGGAAAGTAAGTAAGGTAAACAAAAAATCCTTCTTTTTCTTTGAACCCACCCAATCAAAAATCCTCCTTTTCTCAAAGGAGAATCGAAAAAATCATATTTTCATACAATATCTTAATTGAATTATATGTAATGATCAATAAATTAAGTTGAATTCTATATCTACACATACCAAAAACATAGAAAAATCCGAATACCAATCTAATCTATTCTATAGATATTTGGGCTAGAGTTGACAAACAAACAAAACCAGCAATATACTTTATTAGTATCGCATAGAAATCTAAATGGGGCGTGGCCAAGTGGTAAGGCAACGGGTTTTGGTCCCGCTATTCGGAGGTTCGAATCCTTCCGTCCCAGAACATATATATTCTCTGACAATATAGATTGCTTTTTTAACAATGTTCTGGTTCTGTTTAAAATCGAAATGTTAGCTGGAATGTGATTGTTGTTTCTGATTTTTTTCTTCGATGAATCGTTTTTTTTTTTCAAAAAAAGACTTATCTTTTTTCCTAAGCTGATTAAAAGTTATTTTTAACTATCAAATTTTCTTGGAATAATGATGTCGAAAGGGGAACTTTCTAAATTTATTCGAAATTTAGAAAGATAAATAGTTTTAATCATTCCTTAGAAGCTGAATCTTTCTCTCCTATTAAGTCACGTGAAGATGCAGAATCAAAAAGAATTCGTTTATTCGTCTTATTGATTATTATTTATTTATATAAATATAAATCTATATATTTATTAATTAATATTATAATGTTAGACAAATTAATATTAGCGATGGGGTCTTACTAAGACTTCTTCAGAAAAATCTTTATCCACCTATATCTATAGTATTATTTATATCTATATACTATAGATAGAGAAAATACTATAGATTATGGTGTTTATACATCAGCCCAACCAATGACTATTCATGATTCCATAATTGAATCAATTCCATACCGGTTCTTAGAGGAATGTTATGGTAAAACTTCGTTTGAAACGATGTGGTAGAAAGCAACGTGCGACTTGAAGGACACGATCCGTTGTGGATTTGTACATCCACCATTTTTTGTAGGAATGAAGGTGCTCTTAGCTCGACATCATTGGTTCTGTTTCACTAGAACCCCTCGTTTTTTGTTGTCTTGGAATAATGTAAATAGTCCATGATGGAGCTCGAGTCGAAAGTATTAATTTCTTTCTCGGGGCAAGGGTCTAGGGTTAATGCCAATCAATAAAAAAAATTGAAACAACTTCGTAAATATATCTTAGGTATGGAAATCGAAAGAATCCAATTCGAGCAAGTTTCAAATTACAAAATTTTTTGGAATTGATCAAACTTTTTCGATCCAAAGTGTTTCACGAGGGAATCCATCATCTTGTAGGATTTTTTCATAGAAATCGCAAAAAGGGTATGTTGCTGCCATTTTGAAAGGATTAAAAAGCACCGAAGTAATGTTTAAACCCAATGATTTAAAATAAAACAAAGATAAAGGATCCCAGAACAAGGAAACACCTTTTAAATTGTCTTAATAACTGGATCAGACTGAAGAATCCAATTTTAAACGAGACAAACAAAAAAGGAGGAAAGACCGCTCAATAAATGAAATTGTCGAAAGATTTTCCTTTGAACTATTTGAAAGTTATCCAACTTGAGTTATGAGAATACGAATGATTTCTTTTTCATTTTAAGGAAGAACGAAGAAAAAACGACTTACATCTTTAATTACTTTGATCATTTTATGGATCCAGTTGTCATTTCTTAGATAGAATTCCATAGAGAGACAAAACTTCGAATCAATCATTTTTCTCGAGCCGTACGAGGAGAAAGCTTCCTATACGTTTCTAGGGGGGGTGTTGTTCATCTATATCTATCCCAATGAGCCGTCTATCGAATCGTTGCAATTGATGTTCGATCCCGAAGAGAAGGAAAAGATCTTCAGAAAGTAGGTTTTTATGATCCGATAAAGAATCAAACTTATTTAAATGTTCCTGCTATTTTATATTTCCTTGAAAAAGGGGCTCAACCTACAGAAACTGTTCAGGATATTTTAAAGAAGGCAGAGGTTTTTAAGGAACTTCGTCCTACGAAATTTAATTAAGGAAATAAATTAAGGAAATACAAAAAAGGGGGTAGTGATTTGTATATAACTTTGGATGACTTTTCTCTTC